AACCACTTAGAATAGCGAAACAGATTATATTTGTCGAGAAATTAAAAATGATATGGAAATTATACTCATCGTGTGTTTTGACTAATTGTACTGTTTCCTTGTGTATTCCTATACGAAGCTTTTGTATATGTGTTTCTGGGTATTCCTTTATCATTTCGTCCAACAGGAATAGTTCTTCTAATTCTATAAATCTTTCTAGAATGCTTTTTTCTTGAATATCATTCAAGAGAGTTTCGGATTGCCGGGTATTCCACCAATTAATAACCCAAGGTTCCAGACTTTTATTAAATGAGAGAGAGACCCACCAGGGCAAAAATATTATGGATATAATATATGGGAGGGAAGTCAATGCTTTTGTTTTTTTCATTTTTTTTTTTTTCTGTGAATTGTTAATGAATCTGCTGCATTCGTCATTCGTCGATTCTATTTGATATTTATCTGAACACGAATTCTATATTCTATAACAAGGTATCGAACCTATTAATTTATTCCCATTTTTTTTTGTAAAAATTGAGTCCTTGGATCTAGCAAAATAAAATATAGAAAAGAGTCCTTTTAAGATAAAAAAATAAGCAAGCAAATAGGATTCCCAGAGATATCTCAATTGGGTAAATTCCAACTAATTTCATCTCTATTTGTTCCTGTCGATGAATACTCGAAAATCCACTAGAAGTAACAAATATGATTTGAATTTCGAGACAAAAAAAGCCTTCCCGGATCAATAATTATTTAAAAATGTTTCACCGCCTAACCATAACCACAGTCCTGGAATAACGTAACCTATCAATTCGAAATATTGGATGAATTCTCTTAAGTCTTTTGAAGAAACTTCAATTTTATTAAAAAGGGAATTAGCAAGTTCCCTCCTTCATACTAAGAAAACATTAATTCTTCATTTCAAAATACTTCAATTGGTACACGCAAGAAATAGGCTAATTCGGCAGCTTTTTGTTCAATTTCTCGTGGAGTAAGATTCTCATCAGTGCCAGTCAAGGGAATGGCCCCTTGGCCTCTTATTTCCATATAAAGGACACGACGAGGATAAAGACCCTCTTTAACCTCCATTCTGATAGATTGGATATCTTTCATAAGGAAACGAAGGAAAATGCGACGATTTATTCCAGGAAATCCCCAACGAAAAATACAAACAATTCCTTCTTTTCTATCAAATCGATCATAACCACTACCTACATTCCACGCAATTGTACACCACAAATAGGAGCTAATAAATAGACCCGCGATTCCATAAAAAGACATTATGATCCCTTGCGGAAAAAAAAAGATTTGCTGAGATGGAAATACGGGTATAAGATTCCTACCAAGATAACTGGAAGTTCCAACCACTAAGAATCCTAATGAACCTAAAAAAAGGATACAGGCCCAAAAAAAATTACTTGTTTTTCGAGACCCCGTTATAAGTTCTATCCAGATATGCTCTGATCGCCAGTTCATATTATACTTACTATACTCGATCCGGTTGTATTCGATTGGAATTGAGAGAATAACCCAAATGAATTTGACTTAACTTTTCTTGACCCCGAAGTAACTCTCATCAACTAGCACTATTTTAACGGGAACTATTAGGAGTAATTGGTTAGATACATTGACTTTATATTTCAAACTATTCACCAATCTATTTTTAACCAGCTAGACCCATATATAATCTGCATTTATGCAGATATCGTGTATCCGTATGCATATGAGTCTCTCATTTGTGTTCGGAAAGAGCCACATACAAATTTAGATAATCTTATTTTCTTGGACATGAAGAGATAAAGAAGCCATTGCAATTGCCGGAAATACTAGGCCCACTAAGGGCACAAAAATAGAGGGTAAATCTGTCATAGAATGGGTGCCTCAATTTAATATTTGTATTTTAAAGATATCTTATGATAAGTATATCTAATATAACTAATGATAAGTATATCTAATATAACTAATATTAAGTAGTTAATAAGTGCAAGGAATATAAATGTGTACCTAATTCATCGTTATACATAAATATGAAATATGTATGATAATTCACTGTAATAATAACATATAATATAAGAAACTTTCTTATTATCCCATCCTTTTTTATTCTTTCTATTTTTTTTTTTTTTTTTTTTTACTTAAGGGTATTAAAGAGTTTATTATGAATTTGCGACTTTCACTAATCGAATCCAACAAAGCAAACGGTAACTTGATTCTATAAACTTGATTCCATAATAAAAGTGAGGGTTCTTAGTATAAATAAATTCTTTCTATTATATATTTACTTTTATATTTTTATTATATAATAAATATAAATAAATATAATAAATTATAAATAAGATAAATTTTTGTTTCGATTAAAATGAAATTAATACGTAAGAAGGCCAGATAAAATTATTTTTTCTTTATGTCTTTCCTTTCCCTAATTCCTCGGAAGGAGGAGAAACTTACTCTTTTAGCTTTTTTATCCTATTGATTAATAAAGGGTTCCTGATTACTAGATTACTAATCAGGAATAGGAGTAAGATAAAAAATAGAAAAATCGATATGAAGGAAAAAAATAATAATTATCCAAAACTTATAGCTCTTACTACAAGTAGAACTAATGTTACCAACGAAAAGACCATTCTTCTTAACTTAAGTTTTTTTACGATAAATTAAATACAAATAAAATACTCGTTCGCTACAAATAACGAGTGCTATACTTTAATTTATTGAATTTTGATTCAGAGGAAAAAAACCGTGGAGCTGAAATAACTCACTCAGAACACCTCTTAAAGGATTACGTGGTACGATTAAGTCGAATAAGCCCTTATGGAATGAATACTCAGCCGCTTGTGAACCTTCGGGTACTGTTTTATTCAATGTTTGTTCAATTACTCTTTTACCCGCAAATGCAATATAGGCATTAGGTTCAGCAATAATAACATCTCCCAACATACCAAAACTGGCTGTTACTCCACCGGTTGTAGGAGATGTAAGGATTGATACATAGAATAACTTTTTATTTGATTGATAATCATATAAAGCAGAAGATATTTTAGCCATTTGCATCAAGCTCAAACTTCCTTCTTGCATGCGTGCTCCCCCAGAAGCACATACAATAATAACAGGTAAAGATCGATTAGTAGCATACTCGATCAAACGGGTGATTTTCTCGCCGACTACAGATCCCATACTACCTCCCATAAACTGAAAATCCATAACCCCAACTGCTATCGGAATACCATTTAGTTGACCTATGCCTGTTTGAACAGCTTCAGTTAAACCTGTCTTTCTTTGATAAGAATCGATACGATCTTTATAAGGTTCTTCCTCTGAATGAAATTCAATAGGGTCCATAGAGACCATCTCTTCATCCATAGGATCCCAAGTGCCCGAATCAATCGAGAGTTCGATTCTATCTGAACTACTCATTTTCAAATGATATCCGCACTGTTCACAAATATTCATTTTTGACTTAAAAAATTTTTTATAATTTAATCCATAACAATTTTCGCATTGAACCCATAAATGTCTGTAGCTTTGATTTTTATTTATATCGAAATCATTAGACTCTTCTCTTATATTGAAATCGCTGCCATTACTACTAGTTTTTAAACTCGAATTCGAATTCCCATTTTCACTATGACTTACACTTTCAGTATAAATGAAACTAGAATTATAACTATAACTGTAATAATCGATATCACCTAAAATAGAACTTTTAATACTGACTTCAAAATGAAGATAACTATTAATGCAACTATTAATGTGATTATTCCAACTAGATTGAGTATCATACATGTAATGATAATAGTAGTTTTTGGACCCACTATTCAAACAACTAGAAAAAAAACTTTCTGGTTCACTTATAAAAGAACCCTCATTGTCAATCTCAAAAATATGATTTTCAATATCAAAATATACAGAATAACTGTCACCATTACTATCTCTAACTAAAAAAGTGTCATCCGAGACCAAACTCCAAATATTCCCGATATCAAATAAATAATCAACATTATTGAAAGCATAATTGTCACTATTACTCCAACTAGGAATGTTTTTCCCCTTATCATTATCATTTATAATGGGTTCTTCACTTCCACTGGTATTTCCAATAATATCAGAACTATCCACTGATTTACTTAGCCCACATCTATATTCTAACTTTTTGTTAAACAACATCGAATTGAACCACCATTTTTCCATAGAGTCTTATCGCCCCCTATTTGACGAGAATACAATAGATGAATAGTCATTCGATGAATAATAATTGATTTTATTTATTATTTTATTTCTGAAGCCTATGGATCCAATCACTAGTCACTAGGATTGTTAACTAAATAACGGGTGAGTATTGAAAGAAAAGATTCTCCTTTTTGGGTTTGGGGGAATCCAAGGGTATCACTTCGATATACATATATCTATTATTATTATTATGTATTTAATCTTTTCCTCAATTAATAACTATTAACTATAAAGACAGGGTTCTCTCGCGTCATGTACAAATTATCATTACCAAGGATAAAATAAAGATAAATAGTTTTTTTATTCCTATAAATGAAGAATTTATTTTCATACAATCTCTCATATAATTAAATAATACATTTGTATTGCAACATGGAACGAAAAAGACAATATACAGGAGGGGTAGAAGTGGCCCTTCCCTGGCTTGATCTATGGTCTGAAGCTACGCAATATAAAATAAAAGGATCCACCAATAATCTCCCAAAAATCCCCCAATAATACCAAGGATCTATAAAATTAATTTATTTATGGATCCAACGATAAAATAAACAATAAAAAAAAATAAATAAACAAAACAATAGAAATAATAAATACAGAGTTGTTTTGTCTTCGACCTTATCTTGTCTTGTATTTAGATCTTGTGTATATATAGGTAAGATCTAATCATAGTATATAGATCTTAAATCATAGTATATATAGATCTTAATACTTCTTAATACTAATACTATAATATATAGATAATATATAGAATATTAATACTATAAATATATAGTATTATATTAGTATTAAGAAGTATA